GACTTGAACCCTCACGATTTATAAAGTCGACGGATTTTCCTTTTACTATAAATTTCTTTGTTGTCGATATTGACATGTAGAATGGGACTCTATCTTTACTCTCGTCCAATTAATCAGCAGATTCTGGGGTGAATGATCTGATCAATGAATATTCGATTCTTTCGTCAACTTGGAATCGATTCAAATCAAAGCAATGCTTTTTTTTTTTCTTATTTGATATTTGAATTATTAATTATTTCATTTTTCATATAAATAGAATAAGATTTGGGTCGGTTGTCATTAATCATTTGAGATAGTATTTCAGTACGTATGCCTATGTATTATGTATATAGGGTTATACTTTACTTTAACTTTCTTTTTTTCTGGAATTTTAACTTTAGCAGAAGGATTCCCTTACTTGTACTTGACTAATGCAACGCAGTCAACTCTATTTGTTAGAACAACTTCCATTGAGTCTCTGCACCTATCCTTTTGTATTCTTATTCTGTCTTTATGAACCTTTGTTTGTTTTCGAAAAATAGGATTTGGCTCAGGATTGCCCCTTTTTTTTCCGGGGTTTCTCTGAATTTGAAAGTTATCACTTAGTAAGTTTCCATACTAAGGCTCAATTCAATTAAGTCCGTAGCGTCTACCAATTTCGCCATATCCCCTCTTTGTTTTGTGTTTTGAGATTCAGATCTTATTATTATGTTATTATGTCATTCCCTTATTTTCTTTCATTTCTATTCTACTGGAACTGTTAAAGTCATTAGATACCGATTCCTATATTCCTAGAATAGTGTTTCCTCTTATTTTAATATTTTATTTGATTTCTTGTCTAGCCTCTTTCATATCTAGTTTGGACCCCAAATTTGGTCTAATCAGAAATCATTCTATCATTTCTGTATCCGCAATTCAATAATTCAATATAGATACATATATACCACATTTATTCTATATGTTTTTCTTCGAATCATTTTTCTTATGCAATTTTGAATACTCGAACGGTCAATTCTTTTCTTTTTTTTTATATAGTCAGTTCATTTTTCTATATTCATTTAATTTAATTATTAATTACTACGAATGAAAAGTGAATAGCTAAGGTTCCAGTAGTTTACTAAATTCCTGTGCATGTACAATTTCTGTTATGTGAGCCCGCTTAGCTCAGAGGTTAGAGCATCGCATTTGTAATGCGATGGTCATCGGTTCGATTCCGATAGCTGGCTTTTTTTTTTCTATTTTTTTTTTATTCTATATACATTCTTTGTGTATATACAATAAGGTCCGGATATTGATAGAATCCATCTCATTTGTAGTATATCAGTATTTTTTGTAGTATAATACTACAGTAGATTTTGCCTCATTTATCATATTTATCCTTTAGTTCAGTTTTAATTTAGGTTTATGAAATTTCAATAAAATAAAGAAAATAAGGAGTCTTTATGTCACGTTACCGAGGGCCTCGTTTCAAAAAAATACGCCGTCTGGGGGCTTTACCGGGACTAACTAGTAAAAGGCCTAGAGCCGGGAGCGATCTTAGAAATCAATCGCGCGCCGGTAAAAAATCTCAATATCGTATTCGTTTAGAAGAAAAACAAAAATTGCGTTTTCATTATGGTCTTACAGAACGACAATTGCTTAAATACGTTCGTATCGCCGCAAAAGCCAAAGGGTCAACAGGTCAGGTTTTACTACAATTACTTGAAATGCGTTTGGATAACATCCTTTTTCGATTAGGTATGGCGTCAACTATTCCTCGAGCCCGCCAATTAGTTAACCATAGACATATTTTAGTTAATGGTCGTATAGTAGATATACCAAGTTATCGCTGCAAACCCCGAGATATTATTACAGCGAAAGATGAACAAAAATCTAGAGTTATGATTCAAAATTCTCTTGATTCATTCCCCCAGGAGGAATTGCCAAAACATTTGACTCTGCACCCATTCCAATATAAAGGATTGGTCAATCACATAATAGATAGTAAATGGATTGGCTTGAAAATAAATGAATTGCTAGTTGTAGAATATTATTCTCGTCAGACTTAAACCTAACTAAAATAACAAGAGTTCGAACAATTTTGTCCCCTGTCACCTAAGTAAAGAGACAAAAGGTATGGGTTTTTTTTTATCCCATTGATATATCCTAGAATGATAGGGGCATTTTCATTCCTTGTCCACTCGTATTTTCGGTTCCACAGAAATTAGGAATAGAGAATCCATATCAAAGAAAGATAGAACTCTTGGAATAAGGGTATCCATTGTTAGGTGATTTGATATATTGCGGTCAATAGCATTTCAGTAACATTGATAAATTAGGTGAAGGTGCGGAAAGAGAGGGATTCGAACCCTCGGTAAACAAAAGCCTACATAGCAGTTCCAATGCTACGCCTTCAACCACTCGGCCATCTCTCCTACATAATGATTAGGATAATGATTATGGCCTCGAAAGCGAGTGAATCGCGAGTCAATCCCGATTTGAGAATGAAGATAACTGTCAATGCAACTATTGATGTAATTATTCCAACTGTATTTAGTATGATATAGAATTTAGTATCATATATATTAGATTAGATGTTGGATAGGTACGGTACATACAATTAATTCTAACTATAAACTATAAAAAATAGAAAACTTTTAATCATTTAATCAAAGAAAGACTTTTCCTTCGGGGCTTGGGGATAAAGAAATTTTTTTTTTTTTTTGTGAAAAACTTTTTCTTAAAAACAATAAACAATAAAGATATATATCTATTTATGTTTGCTGTTTGCGAAGATGACGTTCCCGTCTTTTTCTGATATCTATACCGGCTAAAATAACGGGATTGGAACGACTCGAACACGCGGTCTATCTTTTTTTATGAGTTAAGTCTGTTTTTATGTTATTTCGTACTGTATAATTACTTTTTTTGTAGGATCGTTTTCTAACGAGAGGTAATTAAAAGAAATTTTTAAATGGATTGCTACCTATGCCTAGATCCCGGATAACTGGAAATTTGATTGATAAGACCTTTACAATTGTAGCCAATATCTTATTACGAATAATTCCGACAACTTCAGGAGAAAAAGAGGCATTTACTTATTACAGAGATGGTGTGATTTGATTTCTTTTATTTACCGCGTCGAGTCTTAGGAGAAAGACACATTAGCCGGGATAGAAAGATTTGAAAAAAAACTCTACGTTTATTGAAGGTGAAGTTTCTAAAAAAACATTCCTTCTGTCGTGTATCCTCGATTAATGCAGCCTCAGATGTTTCAATTGTCGATTCTAGCATTGAGCGAAAAGGTTACACCTATGGCTATGGGTTATGTATTGCAGGTTAATACTGCTCCACTAGTACCACTAGGCGGCATAGAGGAAGAAGCACTACGTTTAGGAATCAACAACACGAAAACTTTGCTATAAATTTGCCCTTTTCCTTATTGGGATCGGGACTAAGAAGAATGGTTGGGACAACAAATATCCATCTCATTCGTGCTTTGGATACCCATATAACCATCGAAGACTGTTGAAGTGACTAATTCCTAGAAATTAAGGGATGTTGAGGACAAAGAAATTGTTGGAGTTAACGTAACATTTTTATATTTTTATCTAGTACCAACATCTTGGATGTTAAGAAACGATCTTTTGCAGGAAGGTTGGCTAGAGATTTCTTGTAAAAACACTAGCCCCGCTCAGTTCATAATGAGAATATTTCACTCCTTTTTGATTCTATGTATTAGGCTTATTATGCACATAAGGGAGGAGCCGTATGAGATGAAAACCTCACGTACGGTTCTGGAACGGAGATTCTTTGAATCGAATAACGACCGTAACGGATGTCTGCTCAATCCGAAGGAAATTATGCAGAAGCTTTACAGAATTATTATGAAGCTATGCGACTAGAAATCGATCCCTATGATAGAAGTTATATACTCTATAATATAGGCCTTATTCACACAAGTAATGGAGAACACACAAAAGCTTTGGAATATTATTTTCGGGCATTAGAACGAAACCCTTTCTTACCACAAGCTTTTAATAATATGGCCGTAATCTGTCATTACGTGCGACTATCTACACTATAGAAAGAAAAAGGAAAGAAAGAGCAAAATCTACTAGTAAAAAAAATAGGCTTTCTACATATGGCATCGTCCAAAACAACGATTTTTATCAGCTGTAGCAAAGAAATAAACTTCATAGAAATCGAAATATGAAAAAAGAAATATGCCTAGATACTTTATTCTATGGATAAAGGATCTAATTGATAGAGGAAGCACCGTAAAGATCAATTAGCGAAGTTTTTGCCGATACAATAAGAACTGCTTACTTAATGTCATAATATGAGACAAAAGCTAGGAATCCACTTATGTAATGGAGTCGACCCCCTAAAGTATTGAGCAGCGGTGTAGCATCAGATCCCAAAGATAGTAAGCCTTTTCTTTCTTATGAGAGAAGGTCTTTTTCAAAGATTCTATATAAATAGAAATTTCTATAAATAGAAATTTCTATATGAAACCGAGATAGTTACCTTGCAGAAAATTGTGTAGAACACCTACGCTTTATTCTTTTGAAGGTGGGAGAAAAGATAAAACAAAACGGATTATTATTATTAATTATTATTATTAATTAATATTATTAATAAAATCAAACTTCAAGTTTGAAACTCATGTAATTAACCTCTTTTGATTAACTCGAAAAAAATGGGACATCAAAAGAATTGACTATCGAGCCGTATGAGTTAGGAAACTCTCAAGTACGGTTCTAAGGGAAGGAATTTACTCGCCTATTCCGACCGAGGAGAACAGGCCATTCGGCAGGGAGATTCTGAAATTGCGGAGGCTTGGTTTAATCAAGCCGCGGAGTATTGGAAACAAGCTATAGCGCTTACTCCTGGAAATTATATTGAAGCGCAGAATTGGTTGAAGATCACAAGGCGTTTCGAATAAAATATTCGAATAAGATAAGAGCATGCTCTTTTCTTTTATTATTTATTATTTAGTATTTGTTATATTTTTCTTTCTTATAATTATTTTATTTCTT